TAATAAGATGGCTGAGAAATATAAGCGTTAGATTGTAAATCTAAAAACAAGTTAAAACTTTCTTATTAGGTTCTATAGTAAAATGAGAAATAATATTAGATTGCAAATCTAAAGATGTGGTTAGACACTAGAACTTAGGATTTAAAAGAGAATTCTTTTTTTTTAAGCTTTGAAGGCTTTTAGTTTTTATAACTTAAAATCCTAGATTGAGAATGGGATTGGAAAACATAACCCGAATATATTAATAAAGGTAATAATAGTTAAAGAAGAAGAAAAATTCCATAAAGATTTAATTTTTAAAAGAGAAGAAAATGAGGGAAAGGATAATAAAATTATTGGAATAAAAATGCGTAGATAAAAGTAAAGGGTGATTAGACTTGAAAATAAGATAATTGAAAGAGGAAAGATTATTATTTTAGAAGAAAGAAGTTGGATTATAACTCATTTTGGTGAAAATCCTATAAAGGGGGGTAATCCTCCTAGAGAGAGAAGATTTAAAGGAAGAAGAAGATTAAGAAGAGAATTATTTTTATTTTGATTTATTAAAGCAGAGATTGAATAGGTTTGAGTTGAATAAAGAAGAATAACGACAGATCTTGAAATAAAAGAATAAAATAGAAAATATGTTAATCATATTATATCATTAACAGTTATAGCAATAAGTATTCAGGATATATGATTAATAGAAGAAAAAGCTATAAGTTTACGTAGTTTTGTAACATTTAATCCTCCTAGAGCTCCAATAAGAGAAGAAAGAATAGCTGCAAATATGATTAAAAAAATAAGATTAGAAGAATATGTTAAATAGGAAATTAAAAATATCGGGGCTAATTTTTGAATTGTTAAAAGAATAAAAGCTTGAGGCCAAGTTAAACCTTCAATAACTTGGGGAAATCAGAAATGCAATGGAGCTGCACCTAATTTTAGTAGTAAGGATAAAGTGATTAAGATATAGGAGAAATTGTTTGAGAACATATATATGGATCTCGACATAACTAAAATTGTAGATGCTAAGGCTTGAATTAAGAAATATTTAATTGCAGCTTCTGTTGAATAAGGGCATAATTTGATTGCAATCAAGGGGATAAATGAAAGTAGATTCAATTCAAGTCCAATTCAAGCTCCAAATCAAGAAGAGGAGGAAATTGATAAGAAAGTACCAGTTAATAGGGTACAAAAAAATAGAAAGTAAGAAATTGGAAAGGTCATTAAAAAGAGAAAGGTTGAACTTTCATTTACGGGGTATGAGCCCATTAGCTTAGTTAGCTTATCTTTAAGATATTATTTGTTAGTGTAAAGGGCACATAAAGTTTTGATCTTTAAAGAAGTGGTGTAAATCCACTATAAATAATATAGGTATAAAAAATACATTATTAGCTCTATCAAAGCTATCCTTTTGAATCAGGCACTATATTAAAAAAAAATAGATTAAAGTTAAGTAAAATATTTTTAGAAATATTAGTAAAAATTAAATTAAGAACTTAAGAAAAAGTATAAAAAAATTATAGTATTAAATAAATATATGAATATATATATATATATAATTAAATATATACATATAAATTAAATTTAAATGCTTTTATAAAGCTATATATATCTAATTTATTAATTTATTTTTTGAAAACTAATACATAGTACATTTAGTTTATTTTAATATTTAAGTTCTCTTATATAATTTCATTTAACCTTTTTATGTTAGAAGTAATTCAAACGGTTCTTTATTTTGATTCCCGTGAGAGGAATAATAGAAAATAAAGAACCGTTTGAATTACTTCTAGTAATCTTTAATTATAAATTTATAGAATTGTCTTATTATATAAATTTAATCTTTATATAAATGTAAGCTTTATAAAACTTTCAATATATAAATTCTTAGTTGTTAGATATATTCATCTAATTTCTATTTTTTTCTTCTTATATATTTTTAGTTTATATAATATGTTTCGAATATATATACATTTATTTTTATATGATATTGCTTTTTTTATATTTGTTTTTATATAATTTTTATATACATATATATATATATATATTTATATGACTTCTTTTATTATATTTTTAGTTGATTTATAATATATTTATGTATATATATACATATTTATAACTATATATATAACGAATATTTCATCTAAATAATTTAAAATTTAAGTAAAATATATTGGGTTATATATTGAAAATATGAGTAGATGGATCAAAGTTTTTAAAGTATTCTTAAATAATAATAAGTAAAATATTTTAACTATTGTTTTAATTGTTATATTAGTTTTTTAAAAGTTTGATTATTTCTTTGGTTCTTATAATAGTTACTGATTTTGTATGAGAGTTATTGCGTGTATTTATATATAAGTTTAAAATTAATATATAAAATTGTATTGTAATAAGAAAATTTCTTATTAGTTTTAATTCTCAGCATGTAATATTAAATAATTTAAAAAATTAAGATTTAGCAGTCAGTTTAAACCTAATTAATATTGTGCCAGCAGTTGCGGTTATACTTTAAGGTTAAATAAGAATTTATTGGGTTATTGTTAAGTGAAAAATAAATTATGAGAATACTTGGAGGATAAAAAGGTGAAATTGAATTATTCTTTTAAAGTAAAATTATTATAAATAAAAGTTAAAGATTAAAGCTGAAGCAATAAAAAATTGGATTTAAACTAGGATTAGATACCCTATTATACCAAAAAGTAATTATCTTAAACCTAAGTATTTAAAGTTATGTACTTGAAATTTGAAGAATTTGGCGGTGATTTAGTCTTGTCAGAGGAACCTGTTTTTAAATCGATACACCACGAAGAATCTTACTTAAACTTGTAAAGTAGTATGTATACCATCATTATTAGGTAATTTTTATAGAATAAATTACTGAAAGATAGTTATTAATAGTGTTAAATATATTAGATCAAGGTGCAGCTAATGTTTAAGTTAAAATGGGTTACAATAAAAATTTATTTAATACGGAATATTAATTTAAATAGTTAATTAGAAGGAGGATTTGATTGTAAATTAAATTTAATATGTTTAATTAGATATAAGCTCTAAATCATGTACATATCGCCCGTCGCTTTCATTATTAAAATGAGATAAGTCGTAACATAGTAGGCTTACTGGAAAGTGAGCCTGGAAAGGGGAATAAATCAAAGTAGAGCTAAGTTAGAATAGCGTTTCAGTTACGTTGAAAAGATTTATTGTGCAATTCAATATACTTTGATATATTTTAAATTATTGCTTAGATAAAAGTTAGTTTTAAGTTATAAAAATTAATATAAGAAAAATTTAGTAATTAATAATAAAATTTATTAAATGGGCAATAGGGTAAAGTACTGAATAGGAAATAAAATTAAGAGATTTTAAAGTAAAAAAGTAAATTTAAATTTTTGTACCTTGTGTATCAGGGATAATCAAAATTATTCATAAATAAATGCTAATCCCGAAATAAAGATAGCTAATATTATAATTAATTTTTTGTAGCATAAAAATTTATAATATAGTATTAAAGATGAAATGTCAAACGAGCTTTATAATATCTGGTTTTTTAGGAATAAAATATAATTTAATTATTGAAATAAAATAGATTCAATAATTAAGGATAGGAGGGAAAAGCTTCTTATTCTAATAAAGTGAAACAATAGAATTAAAAATTTTAAATAAAATATTTTCTAAGCTTAAAAGTAGCTATGAAATTAAAGTGTTCTAATTTAGATTTAAAAAAATAACGATTTATTATATCTTTGGTAATGTACTAAAATATTAAATTCAATATTAAATTTTAAGAAAAAATGATTGTATAAGTAAAATTAAGTTTGTAAAATAATTTTTTCTAAAATGAAATATTAGAAATTAAAATTATAAATTTGTTATGGAATAAAAAAGGAACTCGGCAAAAAAAATTCTTGCCTGTTTATCAAAAACATGTCTATTTGAAATTATATATAGTCTAGCCTGCTCACTGACAAAGATGTTAAATAGCCGCGGTATTTTGACCGTGCAAAGGTAGCATAATCATTAGTTTTTTAATTGGAAACTTGTATGAATGGTTGGACAAAGAAAAAGCTGTCTCTTTTATTAAAATTGAAATTAACTTCTAAGTGAAAAGGCTTAGATTTTCTAGAGGGACGATAAGACCCTATAAAGCTTTATAAATTAAGTAAGTTAGAACAAATTTTATAGAATAAAGGTAAATTTAATATATTTATTTGGTTGGGGCGACAATGGTATAAATTAAATAACTGCTATTAAAATTAAACAATTATATTTGATTAAAATTATAATTGATCCTTATTATGGATTAAAAGATCAAGTTACTTTAGGGATAACAGCGTAATTTCTTTTAAGAGTTCTTATCAAAGAAGAAGTTTGCGACCTCGATGTTGAATTAAAATGTCTTTATAGTGCAGAAGCTATAAAAGAAGGTCTGTTCGACCTTTAATTTTTTACATGATTTGAGTTCAGACCGGCGTAAGCCAGGTCGGTTTCTATCTTCTAGAGGAAAATAAAATTACTTTAGTACGAAAGGATTAAGTAATTAAAATTTTTTTAGTAATTGGAATACTATTTTGTCAGATAATATGTGCTAGATTTAGGATCTAGTTAAATAGAATAAGTTCTATAAGTAGTAGAGTAATTGAGTCTAATTGTTTTGTGTTTTTAGTGGAAGTAGTAAATTATTTAGTTTTAATTATTTGTGTTTTAGTTGGAGTAGCTTTTGTAACTTTATTAGAACGAAAAATTTTAGGGTATATTCAAATTCGTAAAGGCCCGAATAAGGTGGGTTATATGGGGTTATTTCAACCATTTTCCGATGCTGTAAAACTTTTTAGTAAAGAGCAAACTATACCTATTATATCAAATTTTATTATCTATTATTTTTGCCCTATTTTTAGATTATTTTTGTCATTATTAGTTTGAAGGGTTTTACCTTATGATGTAGGATTATTAAGATTTAATATGAGAATTTTATTTTTTTTTTGTTGTTTAGGTATAGGAGTTTATAGGGTTATGGTAGCAGGTTGAGCATCAAATTGTAAATATTCTTTATTGGGAAGATTACGGAGAGTAGCTCAAACTATTTCTTATGAAGTTAGATTAGCTTTAATTTTATTGTCATTTATTGTATTATTAGGTGGATTTAGTTTAGAATTATTTAATAAATATCAAAATTATATTTGATTTATATTTTTATCTTTACCTTTAAGATTAATTTGGTTTGCTTCTTGTTTAGCGGAAACTAATCGAACACCTTTTGATTTTGCAGAAGGAGAGTCTGAATTAGTTTCAGGATTTAATACGGAGTATAGAAGAGGAGGATTTGCTTTAATCTTTATAGCAGAATATTCTAGAATTCTTTTTATAAGAGTTCTTTTTGTCGTTGTATTTTTAGGAGGAAACCCTTGTAGTTTAATATTTTATTTAAAGTCAATGTTTTTAGCATTTATTTTTGTATGGGTTCGAGGGACTCTACCTCGGTTACGATATGATAAATTAATGTATTTAGCTTGAAAAAGATTTTTACCAGTTTCTATTAATTATTTATTTTTTTTTATTGGGGTAAAATCTTTATGTTTTGTTTTAAATTTATAAGTATAATTAAAGTTGTATATTGATCGATCATTAAGAGAAATTTTCTTTTCTGATATTTTCAAAATATCTATTTTATATAAACTAAGTGATCATTTTAATATTTTATCTCAACTTATAAGTAGTAAAGGGTTAATAATAAATAGAGAAAAGTAAGTAATAGTTAAGATTTGTCCTGTAATTACATAAGGTTCTTCCACAGGTCGAGCTCCAATTCAAGTAAGAAGAATTAATACTGAAACTAAAACTCAAAATATAATTTGATTTAAGGGGTAGAATGTCAATCTTCGAAAATTTGAAGTATGAGTAAAAGGTAAAATTATAATAATCGCTACTGAAGCAACTAGAGCAATTACTCCTCCAAGTTTATTTGGAATTGACCGGAGAATAGCATAGGCAAATAAGAAGTATCATTCTGGTTGAATATGAGCAGGAGTGACTAATGGATTAGCTCTGATGAAATTATCAGGGTCTCCTAAAAGATAAGGATTAAGAAGAGACAAAATTAATAGAAGTGTAAATATAACAATAAATCCTACAATGTCTTTAAATGTAAAATAAGGATGAAAAGGAACTTTATCTAGTTGTCTTGAAACACCTAAGGGGTTATTAGCACCTGATTGGTGAAGAAAAAAGATGTGGATAATAGTTATTGCTGAAATAATAAAAGGAAGGACAAAATGAAAAGTAAAAAATCGAGTTAGTGTAGCATTATCAACTGAAAATCCACCTCAAATTCATTGAACAAGGTCTGTCCCAATATAAGGAATAGCTGAAAATAGGTTAGTAATAACAGTAGCTCCTCAAAATGATATTTGTCCTCAGGGAAGAACATAACCTAAAAAAGCTGTTGCTATAACTATAAATAGGATAACTACTCCTACTATTCAAGCGTGAAAAGTTATATAAGAACCATAATAAATACCTCGTCCAATATGAATATAGAGGCAGATAAAAAAAAAAGATGCCCCATTAGCGTGTATTGTTCGGAGAAGTCATCCATAATTTACATCTCGGCAAATATGAGCAACTCTAGAAAATGCTAAGTCAATATGAGCAGTATAGTGTATTGCTAAAAATAAGCCAGTAGCAATTTGGATCACTAAACATAAACCTAGTAAAGATCCAAAATTTCAGAAGGTAGAAATATTTGAAGGAAGGGGTATATCAATTAAAGAATTATTAACAATTTTAAATAAAGGGTGAGTTTTTCGAAGAGGTATTGTCATTAAGGGGATAATCGTAAAGGTCCTTTAAATAAATTAGAGATTTTTACTACAACAATTAAAGTTAGAAGTAAATAAAGAATAATAAATAAAGTAAAATTTATTAAGTTAGTACTATAAATTCATCTAATAATAAATACATTTGATGAATAAAATGTTAATGATGAAATAGGAAGATTTGTTATAATTTCATTAATTAGAGGATCAAAAAAAATAAATAACGGAAAAAAGAATAAGACTAAAAAAATTGAAGAAAAAAAAGAAGAGTAAGAGAATGAAAAAGATTCATTTGAAGCTAAAGAGGTAACATAGATAAATAATACTAATATACCTCCTAGAAAAATTATAAATAGAATATAGGAAAATCAGTAGGTGTATGTTATTAACCCTGCTGAAAGAGAAATAAGGATAGTTTGAATTAATAAAGTTAATCCTATTGAGAGAGGATGAAGTAAACGTGTAAACAATAGTGATAAAATTAAAATTAAAGGAATAAAAAGTAAATTCATATCAGAGAATAGTTTAAATAAAATATTAGTTTTGGGAATTAAAGATAAAGATTAATTTTTCTTTTTCTCTGAAGTTTTAAGAAAGTTGATTTCATTATTGGTTTACAAGACCAAGGTTTTAAATTAAACTATTAAAACTAATGGTAAATTTTAGAAGTATAATAATAATTTTTATTCCTATAGTAATAATTTTTTGTGGTATGTGAGGATTTATTACATATAATAAACATATATTAAATTCTTTATTAAGGTTAGAATTTATAATACTTGGAGTATTTTGATTAATAAGGAGTCAATTAACTTTAGTAGGTAGAGAAATTTATTTTTCTTTATTTTTTTTAACATTAGCTGCATGTGAGGGGGCTTTAGGATTAACTATATTGATTTTAGTAGTGCGAAGTCATGGAAATGACGTATTTAGTAGATTTAATTTATTAGAATGTTAAAGTTTGTATTAGCCTTAATTTTATTGATAAAATTTAATAAAGAATGAAAGGTAGTTCAAGTAGGTTTATTTTTCTTAAGATTTTTATTTAGAGTGAATTGTTATCATAATTTTTTTTTGTTTAATAAGGGATTTGGGTTGGGAATAGATTATATTAGATATATTATAATTTTATTGAGAATTTGAATTGTTTCATTAATTTTAATTTCTAGGCAGAAAATCAAGAATTTAAATAACTTTAGAAGGAGTTTTATTGTTACAAATATTTTTTTACTATTATTTTTAATACTAACTTTTTCTTCTATAGATTATTTAATGTTTTATATTAGGTTTGAGGCTTCTTTAATTCCTACTTTAATTTTAATTTTAGGATGAGGGTATCAACCTGAGCGAGTCCAAGCAGGAATTTATATACTTTTTTATACTTTAGCTTTTTCTTTACCATTATTAGTTTCTTTATTAATTTATTATTCTTTAACTGGGAGTTTAGTAATTAATTTAAGAATTTCTTTGGAAGAAAATAATTATTTATATAAATTTTGGTATATTAGAACTGTATTGGCATTTTTAGTTAAATTACCTATGTTTATATTTCATTTGTGATTACCAAAAGCTCATGTAGAAGCACCTATTGCTGGTTCAATAATTTTAGCTGGAGTTTTATTAAAATTAGGGGGATATGGTTTGATTCGAGTTCTTATTATATTTCAGGAAATTAATAAAAGATTTTGTTGATTTTGAGTAAGTTTAGGTATTGTAGGTGGAATTTATATTAGATTAATATGTATACGTCAGGTTGATATAAAGTCTTTAATTGCTTATTCTTCTGTTGTTCATATAAGATTAGTTTTATGTGGGGTTATAATTTTTAGTTTATGGGGGTTAGCTGGTAGAGTAATTTTGATAGTTGGGCATGGTTTATGTTCTTCTGGTTTATTTTGTTTGGCTAATATAGTTTATGAACGAACAGGAAGTCGAAGATTAATAGTAAATAAAGGGTTATTAAGATTTATACCAAGAATAGGTTTATGGTGATTTTTATTGAGAGTAAGAAATATAGCAAGACCCCCATCTCTAAATTTAATAGGTGAAATTATATTAATTTTAACAGTTTTGAGATGAAGTAAGGTTTCTATTTTAGGTATTAGTTTATTATCTTTTTTTAGAGCAACTTATACTTTATATATATATAGACTGAGACAGCATGGGATTTTTTATAACTCTTTATATTCATGTTGTTCAGGAAAAGTTAGTGAATATTTAAGGTTATTTTTACATTGGTTTCCTTTAAATATTATAATTATAAATAGAACTTTATTAATAATTTAATAATCTTTTAAATTTATAAAAGAATGATTTGGAAAATTTCTATACATGAAATTAGAATATTGAGTTTATTTTCAGGTTCAATAATCACTGGGGCCTTAGCTTTATTAAAAATTAAAAGAGGGGTAATAGATGTAATTGAATGAGAAGTTTTTAGATTGATAAGAAGAAGAATTGTATTTACTTTAGTTTTGGATTGGATTTCTCTATTATTTATAAGATTTGTTTTTGTTATTTCTGGAAGGGTCCTTAGTTATAGGGGAAGATATATAGCTGAGGATAAAACCTTTAATCGATTTATATATCTTGTTTTGGCTTTTGTTTTATCTATAAGTTTTATAGTTTTAAGCCCAAATTTAATTAGAATTCTTTTAGGTTGAGATGGATTAGGGTTAGTATCTTATGCTTTAGTTATTTATTACCAAAATGAAAAATCTGCAAATGCAGGAATATTAACTATTCTCTCAAATCGGGTTGGAGATGTGGCAATTTTATTGGGAATTGGTTTAATAAGGAGATTAGGGGGATGAAATTTTTTATTTTACAGATATTATATAGACGAAAGGTGAATATTATTAAAGATTCTTTTAATAATTTCAGCTATGACTAAAAGAGCTCAAATTCCTTTTTCTGCTTGGCTACCAGCTGCAATAGCAGCACCAACACCAGTTTCAGCTTTAGTTCATTCTTCAACTTTAGTTACTGCAGGAGTGTATTTGATAATTCGGTTTAGAGCAGCTTTAGAGGGTTCAACAATTCAAAGAATTTTATTAATTATTTCATGTTTAACAATATTTATAGCAGGATTAGGAGCAAATTTTGAGTATGATCTCAAAAAAATTATTGCTTTATCAACTTTAAGTCAGTTGGGTGTAATATTAAGAATTTTATCTTTAGGTTTTAGTGATTTAGCTTTTTTTCACTTACTAAGACATGCATTATTTAAAGCTTTACTTTTCATATGTGCTGGGGTTATTATTCATAGAGTTAGAGGATACCAAGATATTCGATTTATAGGGAATTTAGTTAAATTTATGCCATTAACAGTGTCTTATATAACTATTGCTAATTTAGCTTTATGTGGGTTTCCTTTTATAGCAGGATTTTATTCGAAAGATATAATTTTAGAAGTAGCTTTTATAAGATGAATTAATTTTATTGCGTTATTGCTTTATGTAATAGCAACAGGGTTGACGGTAATATACACCTTTCGTTTAATTTTTTTTTCTCTCACAGGAGGCTACAATTTAAGGAGTATAAGAAATCTTTCAGATGAAGATTTTTTAATAACTAATTCAATAAGAATTTTAGGTTTAGGAGCTATTTTAGGTGGGTCAGTATTAAGATGAGGGTTGTTTCCAGAGTGTTATATAATTTGTTTAAGAAGATTAATAAAAATAATAGTGTTAATAGTAAGAATTTTTGGCGGGTTTGTAGGCTATATTTTGAATTTTATAAGAGTAAATTATTTATTAAAAAGAATTAATAATTATAGGTTAGTTGTGATAATAGGTTCAATATGATTTATACCTTTATTAAGAACTTTAAAATTAAGTGAAAGGAGATTAAGTATAGGATCACGAATAGAAAAAGTGGCAGATAAAGGTTGATTTGAATTTTATGGAGGTCAAGGTTTATATTATTTATTTTCTGAGATATTTTTTATTTTAAATTCTTTACAGTTAAATAGAATTAAAGTTTTTATAAAAATATCTGTAATTATAATTATTATTTTTATAGTTTTAAGTATTTAAATTTATATAATTCAAAGAAGAATATTGCATTGAAGCTGCAAAAGTAGATGAAAAATCTTGTAAGTAATTCAAATAGTTTAAGAAAAATGTTAGCTTGTGGTGCTTAAGATGTAATAATTTACTTTGAATTTAATATGTAAAAAAAAGAAAAATTTTTAGAAATAAGAAATTTCAGTTTTACAATGAAAATGTAATGTGTTAATTACACCATAAAAATAAGAACATAAACGGAATTTAACCGCTTAAAAAAAAGTTAGAAGCTTCTTTTTTATCATAATGTTCTTTCTTGACTGGAAGAGTAAGACTTCAATTTTATCATTAACAGTGATATACCTCAATTTTGGTTTCAATCAATTATTAGAGGCTTAGAAGCCAAAGTTTAGGTCGAAACTAAATGCGATAATTTCGCTTTCTAATAAAGATTTATAAAACCAGTTTATAGAAACACTTTATGAATGCAACTCATATGTCATAAGATTAGACTATGGTCTTAAATGTATTATTTAGATCATTCTAAAGCTCCTTGAAATCATTCATAATATAAACCTAAGAGAAGAATGACTAAAAATAAAGTTCTAGTAAATAATCAAGAAAAAATTTTAGTAATACTAAAAATTGAAGCTAAGGGGAGAAGAAGTGTAATTTCTACATCAAAAATAAGAAAAATAACTGCAATAAGAAAAAATCGAAGTGAAAAAGGGAATCGGGCTGATCCTTTAGGATCGAATCCACATTCATAAGGAGAATTTTTTTCTCGGTCAAAAATAGTTTTTTTTGAAATTAATGATGCTAAAATTATAATAATATAACAAATTAACAAAGTTAGGAGAGAGATAAAGAATATTGTAAGAATTATTTTTTCTAGATATAATTCTAGACTTTCTGATTGGAAATCAGATATACTTTATATATTAAAAAAATTACCCTCCTCATCAGTAGATAAAGACATAAAGGAATAATCAAACTACATCTACAAAGTGTCAATACCATGCAGCTGCTTCAAATCCAACATGATGTTTAGATGAAAAATGGCAGAAGTAAAGGCGAAAAAAACAGATAAGTAAAAATGATGAACCAATAATAACATGAAGACCATGAAAGCCTGTAGCTACAAAAAAAGTAGAACCAAATACTGAATCAGCAATAGTAAAAGGAGCTTCAAAATATTCAAAAGCTTGAAGAAGAGAAAAATAAATTCCTAAAATAATTGTTAAACCTAAACTTTGAATAGCCTGTCTGTGGTTAGATTCTATAATAGCATGATGAGCCCAGGTTACAGTTGCCCCAGAAGACAAGAGAATAGTTGTATTAAGAAGAGGGATTTGAAATGGATTAAATGGTTGAATTCCAAAAGGAGGTCAGTTTATTCCAATTTCAACGGTAGGGGCTAAACTTCTATGAAAGAAAGCTCAAAAGAATGAAAAGAAAAAAAGAACTTCAGAGGCAATAAAGAGAATTATACCTCATCGTAGACCTTTAACTACTACAGAAGTATGAAGTCCTTGGAAAGTTCCTTCTCGAGTTACATCTCGTCATCATTGGTATATTGTTAAAAGAATAGCAATGAATCTTAATAGTAAAAGATTTATATTGTATTGGTGAAATCATTTAATTAAACCTGTAGTTAATATTATAGCTCTGATTGAGCCAGTTAAAGGCCAAGGCCTTATATCTACTAAGTGGTAAGGATGAAAGCCATGAGATGATGTCATTAGTTAATTTCTCTAGTATAAAGAGTTCTTAAAACAGCAAAGACATAAGATTGAATAATTGCGACGGCAGATTCTAAAGTTAATAATAAGATTTGAGAAAAAATTAATATTGAAAGAAGGATTGAAGACCTTATGGAAGGACCAGTATTTCCTAATAAAGTAAGAAGGAGATGGCCTGCAATTATATTAGCTGCTAACCGTACAGCTAAAGTCCCAGGTCGAATAATATTTCTAATAGTTTCAATTAAAACTATAAATGGTATGAGAACAGAAGGGGTTCCTTGAGGAACTAAATGGGCAAATATATGTTGAGTATGATTAATTCAACCTCTAAATATTAAGGTTACTCAAAGAGGTAAAGAAAGAGCTAGAGTTATTGTTATATGACTTGATCTAGTAAAAACATAAGGTAAAAGACCTAAAAAGTTATTGTAAAGAATTATAGAGAATAAAGCAACAAAAAATAATGTTGAACCTAAAGAATAAGGAGTTAAAAGAGCTTTAAATTCTTTATGAAGAGTAAAAATAATTTCTCTTCAACACAAAGATCATCGTGAAGGAGAAGCTCAATATAAATAAGGGATAAACATGAGTCCCAAAAAAGTTGAAATTCAGTTTAATGAAAAATTAAAAATTCTTGAAGATGGTTCAAAAATTGAAAATAAATTAGCTATAATTTTCAAATAAATTGAGGAATGGTATGAGAAAGAGAAATTTTAAAATCAATTTTTTTAAAGGGTTTAAAAAAATAATTTAAAGAAATAAAAATGATAAATGTTAAAAGAAAAAAGAAATAAAGATAAAGTCAAAGTAAAGGAGCTATTTGAGGCATTAAGAAATATCTTAAGAAAAAGATGACTTTAATATGACAAATTAATATTATGAATTTAACTAATTTCTTGCCACCAGAAGTAGTCGTTATACTATGTTAGGTTTAAAAGACCTACACTTACTTTCAGTCATCGGGTGAGTTTGAATATGAAGAAATTCAATTTAAGAAGGAATTTGTATTAACACTTTCAATTACAATAGGTATAAATCTATGATTAGCCCCACAGATTTCTGAGCATTGCCCGTAGAATAGCCCTGGACGTGATATTAAAAATCTAGTTTGGTTGAGTCGACCAGGAATAGCATCTGCTTTAACTCCTAGAGCTGGGACTGTTCAGGAGTGGATTACATCTGCTGCTGTAATTACAATACGAATTTGTGTATTTATAGGGAGAACAGTTCGATTGTCAACATCTAATAGTCGGAAACCTGATAAGTCTAGTTCATTAGTAGGAGTTATATAAGAATCAAATTCAACATTAAGAAAATCAGAATATTCATAACTTCAATATCATTGGTGACCTACAGTTTTTAAAGTAATAGAAGGATTATTAACTTCATCAAGTAAGTAAAGTAACCGGAGGGAAGGAAGGGCGATAAAGATTAAGATAATTGCTGGAACTGCGGTTCAAATTAATTCAATAGTTTGATGCTCAAGTATAAATCGGTTAATAAGTGAATTTCTAAGAACCGATGCAAGTATATAACCAACAAAGGTAATAATTATGATAAGAACAACTATAATATGATCATGAAAGAAAATTAGTTGTTCTATTAAAGGAGAAGCTCCGTCTTGAAGACCTAAGAAAGTTCATGTTGCCATTAAAGATTAAAGTTATTAAATTAGGTGAATTCTAAAAGAAGAAAAATTTCTTCCTAGTAGGAGCTTAAATCCTATACATCTATCTGTCATTTTAGAAATTAGAAATTAATGGAATTTCTATGTAAGAATGATCAGCTGGTGGGTAAGAGTGGTTTCATTCAATTGAGGAGGGTAAAAATGGAGTAAATAAAACAGGCCGATTAGAAATTAAAGCTTCTCAAATAATAATTATAAAGATTAATATAGCAACAAGAGAAACTATAGAGCCTATAGAAGAAACAATATTTCATGTAGTGTAGGCATCTGGGTAATCAGAATAACGTCGAGGTATTCCATTAAGTCCTAGAAAATGTTGAGGAAAAAAGGTGATATTAACACCAGTAAATATAATGGAAAAATGAATTTTTATTCATTTAGGATTAAGAGATAAACCGGTAAAAAGTGGAAATCAATGTGCAATGCCAGCAAAAATACCAAATACAGCTCCTATAGATAAAACATAGTGGAAATGAGCTACAACATAATATGTATCATGGAGAATAATATCAATTGATGAATTAGCTAAAACAACTCCAGTAAGACCTCCTACAGTAAACAAGAAGATAAATCCTAAAGCTCATAGCATTGAAGGTCTATAATTAATTTGGGTTCCATGGAGGGTTCTTAGTCATCTAAAAATTTTAATTCCTGTTGGGACAGCAATAATTATTGTTGCTGATGTAAAATAAGCTCGTGTATCAACATCTATTCCTACTGTAAATATATGATGAGCTCAGACAATAAATCCTAGAATACCAATGGCCATTATAGCATAGATTATACCTAAAGTTCCAAATGATTCTTTTTTCCCAGACTCTTGACTTACAATATGGGAAATTATACCAAATGCTGGTAAAATAAGAATATAAACTTCTGGATGACCAAAGAACCAAAATAAATGTTGGTATAAAACAGGGTCCCCACCTCCAGCAGGGTCAAAAAATGATGTATTAAGATTTCGATCGGTTAAAAGTATAGTAATTGCTCCAGCTAAAACTGGTAATGATAGGAGTAAAAGAATTGCAGTAATGAAAACAGATCAAACAAATAAAGGTATTTGGTCTATTCTTATACCAAAAGATCGTATATTAATAACAGTTGTTATAAAGTTAACTGCTCCTAAAATAGAAGAAACACCTGCGAGATGAAGAGAGAAAATACCAAGATCAACTGAAGCTCCTGCGTGAGCAATAGCTGCTGCTAAAGGAGGATAGACAGTCCAACCTGTACCAACACCTCTTTCTACTATACCTCTTATTAATAATAGAGTTAGAGAAGGAGGTAAAAGTCAAAATCTTATATTATTTATACGAGGAAAAGCTATATCAGGAGCTCCTAATATAAGAGGAACTAATCAATTACCAAATCCTCCAATTATAATTGGTATAACTATAAAGAAAATTATAACGAAAGCATGAGCAGTAACAACAACATTATAAATTTGATCATTGCCAATAAGTGTTCCTGGTTGTCCTAATTCAGCACGAATAATTAAACTTAAAGAGGTTCCTACTATACCAGATCATGCTCCAAAAATGAAATATAAAGTACCAATGTCTTTATGATTTGTAGAAAAGAATCATCGTTGCAT